ATTCAAATATCTGTCCTACATTCATTCGTGAAGGTACCCCTAATGGATTGAAGACCATATCAACAGGTCTTCCATCTTGCAAATAAGGCATATCCTGTCTAGCCAAAATCTTTGAAACAATGCCTTTATTTCCATGTCTTCCGGCCACTTTATCACCTACTTTGATTTCACGTTTCTGTAATATATATATATGAATTGTTTCTGGATTATAACTGGAACCCCCTTTTTTGTGGAGCCATCTCACATCAATAACTCGGCCCCTACCACCAATAGGTAATTTTAGACAAGTTTCCTTCGAGGTAGATACCTGAATCCCAAGTATAGCTCGTAATAATCTATCTTCCGGGGCATACGAGGATTCTTTCGCCATTTGAGGCGTTAATTTACCCACTAAAATATCGCCAGCTTCTACCCAAGATCCCAGGATCACAAGTCCATTTTTGTCTAAATTTCGTAGTAAATGTACTTCTAAGTGTGGAATCTTATTAGTGATTCTTTCAGGACCATTGCTTGTTACATGAGTCTGAATTTCATATTTCCGTATATGAAACGAAGTATAAATATCTTCATAGACCAGACGATCACTAATGAGTACAGCATCCTCAGAATTGTACCCTTCCCATGGCATATAAGCTACTAATACGTTTTTTCCCAGAGAGAGTTCACCGCCAACTGTAGCAGCACCATCTGCTAAAATTTGTCCTCTTTTAATGCACTTACCTCCCTGAACCAGGGATTTTTGATGCATGCAAGTATTTTTGTTGGAACGTTGATATATAACTAATGGAACGCTTAGAGTCTCTCCACTTCCAAATAAAACAATCTTGTTAGTATCTTTATAAATGATCTTTCCCTCGTGTTCGGCTATAGCGAGAGTTCCCGAATCTAAGGCCACTTGGCGTTCCAATCCAGTTCCAACAATGCACTTTTCAGACTGAGAAAGTGGAACTGCTTGACGTTGCATGTTTGAACTCATTAAAGCTCGATTCGCATCATTATGTTCAATAAAAGGAATAAGGGAGGCACCAATAGAAAAATATTGGAAGGAGAAAATACTTCGAAGATGAACCTGTTCCCATGCAATAGTCAGAAATTCTTGACGATATCGAGCTGGAACAATCTGTTCCTCCTGATTGCCCTGATTCAATGCCAAATAATTTCCCGTCGCTATCATATAGTATTCATCTCTACTGGGTGATAAATAAAGCATGTGTATTCTTTTTGATCTCTCAGAGATTTCATAAAAAGGACTTTCTATGGACCCCCAACGACCAATCCTCGCATGAATTGCGAGGGATCCTATAAGTCCAACATTGATTCCCTCAGAGGTGTCAATTGGACAAATGCGTCCATAGTGACTAGAATGGATATCTCGTATTCGAAAACTAGCAGTTCGCCCCGTCAATCCTCCAGGACCCAAATAACTCAATTTTCTCCCATGAACTATTTGGGTCAATGGATTAGTTCGATCCAAAACTTGAGATAATGGATGTAAACCGAAAAAAGATTCATAAGTGGTTGTTAATGGAGTTGAAGTCACTAAATTCTGAGGAGTCGGTATCAATTTATATCTAATTGCTCCGCATATGGTTCCTCTAATCATATTTTCTAAACGAACCAGGGCCAACCCAAATTGATCTTGTAAGAGATCTGCTACAGACCGAATACGTTTATTTTTCAAATGATTCATATCATCAAGTGTACCCATTCGAAATTTCATTCCAATCAAATGATCCGCAGCTGTCAATATATCCCGAGGTAACAAAAATGTATTGTTATGAGGTATATCAAGATTAAGTCTTCGATTCATATTTCGTCGACCAATCTCGCCTAATTCACATCTTTGTTGAAAAAATTTTTTTTGTAATTCCCTACATAAGGATTCAGGAAATACGGGATCTCCGCCCACACAAGCAAATTGTCGATAAAACTCCAAAATGGCGCTTTCTTTTGACCCTATTTTCTTTTCTTCCTTATCATTCAGGAAAGACAAGAAAATTTCAGGGTAGCAAACATTTTCGAGAATTTCGTTTAAATTCGAACCCATAGCTGATGATAGAACTAGAATAGATATTTTCTGTTTTCTACTAACGCGAGCCCATATCCTTGCTTTTCTATCAATCTCTAATTCTAATCTTCCTCCCCAATCTGATATTATTGTGCCAGTATAGACCGAAATTCCCTTATGGTCCAATTCTGACTGGTAATAGATACCGGGGCTTTGCAATATTTGATTTATTACAATTCTATATATTCCATTTACTATAGAAGTTCCCAGGGAATTCATTAGAGGAATGTTTCCAATAAAAATTGTTTGTTCTTGGATATTCCTACTGTTTTTCCAAATTAATCCCGCGGATACATATAATTCTGAAGAATATGTAAGTGATTCATATACGGCATCTTTTTCTTTTATAGAAGGTTCTACTAATTGATATGTTTCCACAAATAATTGAAATTCAATTTCTTGATCTGTATCTTCAATTTTGGGAAACTTAAAAAGTTCTTCTGTTAAGCCTCTATCAATGAACCTACAAAACCCTTCAAATTGGATTTGATTTAACCCTGGTAGTGTAGACATTCCCTCATTTCCAACCCCAAGCATTTTCAATTTTCCCATTTTTTTTTAGAAAATATCCGACGATTTGCTGTCATTCTTCATAGAATCACATGAATAAATTTAGCAATAATGGAATTTCTGTTTTTTTTTTACTGAATCACATGAAATTTTGCCTAACTCCATCTATGAAATGCCTATATATGAATATGAAAAGAGGAATAATATAGAATTTTATACTCAAATTGAAATTTGCAATAAAACAAACAGATAGAATGTAAATTCTAATAGAAATGGAAACGAATTAAAAAATTCCACCTATACTTTAAAGGATTGTTAAGAATATCAAAAAAAAATGAATTCTATTTCTACTATTATTATGATATTACATATTCGAATTCGATTAAATATCCCAAAAATCAATTTAGGATTTGTTTGACTCGATTAGATAAAGATCTATTTCAATAATCAGAAACAATATAGAATTGATTTAGCACTTAAATCTTTTTCAATTGTTCAAAAAAGAATTAGAATTTGAAAAGAAGAGGGGGATTTTTACCTATTTTTTTTCTATTCAACCTAATTTAATTACTGAAAAATTGCGACAAAAAAAATGGAAGCACAAAAATTTCTTGAAGATTCCACATAGTAGAAACATTATATACGGATAAGATATAAAATCAGATAATATCTGTGTTTGTTGTAACAAAATACATTTTTTTAGGGTTTACATATACTGACAGTCGCTGTTATAATTGAAATGAAGAGGGATTGAAAAAAAAAATCAATATTCATTTGTTATTTATCAATTTCGACTTTTTCATTAAGGAAAAAAACAAATTTCGATTAAAAAATTCGAGAATTGTTCGGTAATTTGTAGTTAACGGTTGCGATTTGTCAAAAATTTTTGTTTTTGTAAGGGACTGGAGTGAAGTTGTACGTTTGTTTTTTCTTTTTTTTCGTTTTGGCGGCATGGCCGAGTGGTAAGGCGGGGGACTGCAAATCCTTTTTCCCCAGTTCAAATCCGGGTGTCGCCTGGATATGCAAGAAAGATAATTGAAATACTATATTCGGTTTTGTTGATAGGAGAAAACCGGAAACCGCTTTTTACAGTGGAAGCAAGCGCAGGAAAGGGACTATCGGAACTTGTTTTATTCTAAATTTTAGGAATCGTGATATTTTTTTTTTTCTAAAATGTTGTAAATTTTTTCGTCTAGTATTCTGGGAAAATTTAATTTTAGTAGTCAAAAAAGAATCGATTATCACTATAGTATCCGTCTCTACTGACTGGGTATTGAATTAGATTGGATAGAGATAGTTCGGAAAGCTAATCTTATTCTATTTTTAGTTAGATAAGCGACAGAAGAAAAACCTTCTATACAGACTCACGTAAAAAGTATATGAGGGATTCCATATTTAAATTAGTTTTCTTATTTTATATTTTATTTATTTAAATTTAACACAGTTCTATATTATCTTTATTACTATTACTATTATTGAACATATTATTTGATTGAATGAAATTGAACAAGGATTTCTATTTCCATTAGAATAAAAATGAAATTCTTTTTTTTGTAACTTCTAGTCAAAGAAATTCGAAGGCTGTCTTCCGATTGTTTTAGAAAACGAATAGTAAGTATTAGATCAAATCGAAGGAAATAAGATTATGAGTATGCAAAGTAATCTGTCTTGATTCTATATTTTTTACTTTTTACTTAATGAAATGGAGGGGGGCAAAAAAATATAGGTCTTTTTAGAACTACTTAATTATTTTTAATAACATTCATTTCGTTAATACTTCCAAAGATATCTTCCAGATATTTTCTTTATGCTTGCTATTTTCAGATTCTACTAGAAATAAGATCAGAACTTGTTAGATGTTCTTATTAGATTATTTGATTGTTTGATCAGTGGTATTAGCCCCAAATCTCTTTTTGACTCTGTACCGACGATTCCATTATTATTATAATCTAATTAATTCAATTTAGAATTTAGAATAATATAATATTCTTATTAATTAAAATTAATTAAATAAAGAATATTAATGAATAATGCAAAAAAGAAAATAATAAAAGAAAGATTAGTGAACAATAATGAAATAATTCCTTCATATTGATATAGATAGGGGAGAAATTTGACATGGATATAGTAAGTCTTGCCTGGGCTGCTTTAATGGTAGTTTTTACATTTTCCCTTTCCCTCGTAGTATGGGGAAGAAGTGGACTTTAAAGGGTACGCTACCAATTGAATTAAGGTATCAAACCAATTGTTTTGTTTTATAGCTAGGTTTCAATTCTGCTGAAAGTTTTTAACTTTTTTAACTCTTGAATTTAAGTATTTATATTTCATTAATACTAATTTAATACTAATCAATGAAATTCAAATATATCTCCATTTTTGAAATTTGATTCGAGTGGTATAATGTATTCTCTGGATAATAGAG